AGCCAGATGACGGAACGGGAAGACCTAGGATGTAGAAGATCATAACATGGGTGATTCGGCAGATTGGGATTCCTATCTATCTGCTCATGTGGTACTTCATTGTATGATAAATAGAAGATCCATCTGTATAGATATCATCATCTACATCCAGAAAGCCGTATGCTTTGGAAGAAGCTTGTACAGTTTGGGAAGGGGTTTTGATTGATCAAAAAGAAGAATCTACTTCAACCGATATGCCCTTAGGCACGGCCATACATAACATAGAAATCACACTTGGAAGGGGTGGACAATTAGCTAGAGCGGCGGGTGCTGTAGCGAAACTGATTGCAAAAGAGGGGAAATCGGCTACATTAAAATTACCTTCTGGGGAGGTCCGTTTGATATCCAAAAACTGCTCAGCAACAGTCGGACAAGTGGGGAATGTTGGAGTGAACCAGAAAAGTTTGGGTAGAGCCGGATCTAAGCGTTGGCTAGGTAAACGTCCTGTAGTAAGAGGAGTCGTTATGAACCCTGTAGACCATCCCCATGGGGGTGGTGAGGGGAGGGCCCCAATTGGTAGAAAAAGCCCAACAAATAAATGGGGTTTTCCTGCACTTGGAAGAAGAACTAGAAAAAGGAATAAATATAGTGATAATTTGATTATTCGTCGACGTAGTAAATAGGATAGAAATTTGAATTAGTTTCTTCGTCTTTAAATAAAAAAAATAGGAGTAATTAACCGTGACACGTTCACTAAAAAAAAATCCTTTTGTAGCGAATCATTTATTAAGAAAAATTGATAAGCTTAACACAAAGGAGGAAAAAGAAATAATAGTAACTTGGTCCCGGGCATCTACCATTATCCCCACAATGATTGGCCATACTATTGCTATCCATAATGGAAGAGAACATTTGCCTGTTTATATAACAGATCGTATGGTAGGTCACAAATTGGGCGAATTTGCACCTACTCTCAATTTCCGGGGACATGCAAAAAACGATAATAAATCTCGTCGTTAATAATATAATAATCAATTCAAAAATAGAGATCCTTATCCTTCATTTATGCCGAGGTAAAACTTATGAGAAAAAGAAAGTCGCCGACTGAAGTATCTGCTATAGGCCAATATATACCTATTTCCGTTCACAAAGCGCGAAGAGTAATTGATCAGATCCGCGGGCGTTCCTATAAAGAAACACTTATGATACTCGAACTTATGCCTTATCGAGCATGTTATCCCATTTTTCAATTAATTTATTCCGCAGCAGCAAACGCTAAACACAATAAAGGTTTTGAAAAAGAAAAATTAATTGTGTGGAAAGCGGAAGTCAACAAAGGAACTACCAGGAAAAAATTAAAACCTCGCGCTCGAGGACGTAGTTATATGATAAAAAGACCCACTTGTCATATAACTATTATATTGAAAGATATATCCTACTATGAAGCATATGAAACATTAGATAATCAAGAAAAGTATTTACCTAGAAAGTTCCGTTTAAAATCTAGTGGGGCAATATGGGACAAAAAATAAATCCACTTGGTTTCAGACTTGGTACAAGCCAAAGTCATTATTCCATTTGGTTTGCACAACCAAAAAATTATTCTGAGGGTTTACAAGAAGATCAAAAAATACGGGATTGTATCAAGAATTTTGCTCAACAAAATATGAGAACATCCTCTGGTGTCGAAGGAATTGCACGTATAGAAATTCAAAAAAGAATTGATCTGATCCAGGTCATAATCTATATGGGATTCCCCAAGTTATTAATAGAAAATAGACCACGAGGCATCGAAGAACTACAGATGAATGTACAAAAAGAATTGAATTCTGTGAACCGAAAGCTCAACATTGCTATTACAAGAATTGCAAAACCTTACGGGCATCCTAATATTCTTGCAGAATTTATAGCCGGACAATTAAAAAATCGAGTCTCTTTTCGAAAAGCGATGAAAAAAGCTATTGAATTAACCGAACAGGCTGGTACAAAAGGAATTCAAATACAAATTGCAGGACGTATCGACGGAAAAGAAATTGCACGTGTCGAATGGATCAGAGAAGGTAGAGTTCCCCTCCAAACCATTGACGCCAAAATTGATTATTGCGCCTATACAGTTCGAACTATATATGGGGTTTTAGGTATAAAAATTTGGATATTTATAGGCGAGGAATAGAATAAGAAAGCTTTCCTTGTCTTTCCCAACGACGGAACAAAAAGAAAAAAAGAAATTCTAATTCTATAAGGTTGAATAAAAATTCGATTGACCCCCCTTTGACCGAATTGCTATGCTTAGTGTGTGACTCGTTGGTTTTTGTTAGGATTAAGATCAAAAAAGATTAACAAACCATAACCATAATATGAACTAATAACTAACTCATCGCTTCAAATTATCTGGATCCAAGGAAGCAGTCAAGATATGATATATTAATCTTATCATTGCAGCAACTGAAGGCGCTTTGACATAAACAAAAGAAAAAGAAATCCGATTATGAGTTGGAAGCGAAAGGATATGGGTAAATGGAAGGTGAGAGAAAGATATAAAAATCTATCAATGATATATAATTCCGATATGTAAGGTCTATGAATCGTTTCATACTCATAACGGGCAATGTAATAAAGCATCAGTACGGATTTTCATCTATCATTATATGAATCTCTTCATAGCACAAAAATTAAGAGCCTCGGGTCAATAAAGACTAAGAACGTTGACTCAAAATGAAGTAAAAGCTCCGTTGTCAAATTCAGGCCTAACCATTAATCAAGAAGCGGTGGGAACGATGGAACCTATGAATACAGAAGATTCAATTGAAAATGAATACACATGATTCAGCGGGCGGGATGGCGGAATAAACCAGAGAGACCCATTCATCTATTCTGAGAAGTCATGTACTAATCCTCCAACAGAAATAGATATTGAAAGAGTAAATATTCGCCCGCGACATTTTGTGCTTATTGAATTGCTAAAATATAGCTAATACGATAAAAACGAAAACAAAACAAAGATGTGTTTATATTTTGAAAAACTTATTAAATCTCATTTTCATTATTAATAAGTCAGTTTGATTTATCTACTTAGAATATTTGAAATTGAAATATATATATACTCTTTTGTTTGGAGCATTTAATTCGCGAGGAGCCGGATGAGAAGAAATTCTCATGTCCGGTTCTGTAATAGAGATGGAATTAAAAAAGAACCATCCACTATAACCCCAAAAGAACTCGATTCCGTAAACAACATAGAGGAAGAATGAAGGGAATATCTTATAGAGGTAATCGTATTTGTTTCGGCAGATATGCTCTTCAGGCCCTTGAACCTGCTTGGATAACATCTAGACAAATAGAAGCGGGGCGACGGGCAATGACACGAAATGCGCGTCGTGGTGGAAAACTATGGGTACGTATATTTCCAGACAAACCGGTTACAGTAAGACCTGCAGAAACACGTATGGGTTCGGGGAAAGGATCCCCCGAATATTGGGTAGCTGTTGTCAAACCAGGCCGAATACTTTATGAAATAAGCGGAGTAACAGAAAAAATAGCCAGAAAAGCGATCTCAATAGCGGCATCAAAAATGCCCATCCGAACTCAATTTCTTATTTCAGAATAGGAATGTAGAACCAAATGTTGGGAGAAAAAACCAACCGCCAGTTTTTGTTTTGGACAAATAATATTTCTTTTTTTTTTCGCCTTTGCATTGAAAGATTCAAAAACGATATGATTCAACCTCAGACCCATTTGAATGTAGCAGACAACAGCGGGGCTCGGGAATTGATGTGTATTCGAATCATAGGGGCGAGCAATCGTCGATATGCTCATATTGGTGACATTATTGTTGCTGTAATAAAAGAAGCAATACCAAATATGCCCTTAGAAAGATCAGAAGTGATCCGAGCTGTAATTGTACGTACCCGCAAAGAACTCAAACGCGACAACGGTATGATAATACGATATGATGACAATGCGGCAGTTATTATTGATCAAAAAGGAAATCCAAAGGGAACTCGAGTTTTTGGTGCAATCGCCCGAGAGCTGAGACAGTTAAACTTTACAAAAATCGTTTCATTAGCTCCCGAGGTATTATAAACCACGAGACTAGTAGGCTGTTTGAATAAAATCTAGTAATAGATTGTGTATCACGTATATTTTTTACACAAAAAAACGAATAAAAGCATGTTGATTATATCCAAATTCGAAGCACCACTAATTTTAGGTCATCATGAGTAGGGACACCATTGCTGATATAATAACCGCGATACGAAATGCTGACATGAATAGAAAGGGAACGGTTCGAATAACATCTACTAAAATCACGGAAACCCTCGTTAAAATACTTTTACGCGAAGGTTTTATCGAAAACGTGAGGAAACATCAAGAAAAAAACAAAAATTTTTTGGTTGTAACTCTACGACATAGAAGGAATAGGAAAGGACCATATACAAAAAATTTAAATTTAAAGCAGGTCAGTCGCCCCGGTCTACGGATCTATTCTAACTATCAACGACTTCCTAGAATTTTAGGGGGAATGGGGATTCTAATTCTTTCTACTTCTCGAGGCATAATGACAGACCGCGAGGCTCGACTAGAAAGAATTGGCGGAGAAATTTTATGTTATATATGGTAATCCCTCTGCTATACGAATTAGATCTGAAACTGACTATTTTGAAAAACAAAAGAAAGAACGGGTTGTCTAATATCACTCCTCCTCCATTAGTTGATACTTTAAGGGGGTTTTGCCTGGAATGAAAGAAGAAAAATCGATTCATGAAGGTTTAATTATTGAATCACTTCCTAACGGCATGTTCCGGGTTCGTTTAGATAATGAAGATCTGATTCTAGGTTATGTTTCGGGAAGGATACGCCGTAGTTTTATACGAATCCTACCGGGGGATAGAGTTAAAATTGAAGTAAGTCGTTATGATTCAACCAGAGGACGTATAATTTATAGACTCCGTAACAAGGATTCAACCGATTAAGTTGTTTTTCAATGTCTACATTCCGAAATACAATTTGAAATTGAAAAT